ACCAATGCAGTCAACTCCATTCGTTAGAACAGCTTCCATTGAGTCTCTGCACCTATCCTTTTTTGATTCTCGCTTTCTGAACCCTTGTTTTCTGAACACAGGATTTGGCTCAGGATTGCCCATTTTTAATTCCAGGGTTTCTCTGAATTTGGAAGTTACCACTTAGTAGGTTTCCATACCAAGGCTCAATCCAATCAAGTCCGTAGCGTCTACCAATTTCGCCATATCCCCCTTATGAGGCCGAGATCTCATTGTGATCCCCCCCTCTTATGTTGGAACCATTGAATTCATTAGATACTGATTCCTATATCGAAAAAGTGTCTTCTCCTATTCCTATTTCTTACCCATCTTCTTTCATCTCTATCGGTGGACCAGTATTTGGTCCAATCGGAAATGATTCTATCATTGATGTATCTGCAATTCAATATGGATGGATATATCCCACATATACATGTCCCTCTCCCTCTCATTTTTCCCGCGCGATTGGGAATACTGGAACGGTCGATATTCATTCTTCTTTTTCTTTTTTTCGTCCTATCTCCTCCCTTTCCGAATGAAACCAGAGGAATGTATCATTATGATCTGAATTGCATCCTTATCTTATCCTTTCCTTAGGGCCGATCCGCTCTAATATAATTAATAGAATCTGCTATAACTAATATGGATATAGTTATATACAATTGTAATTGTTTCAAATGTAATATTTTGCATTTTTAATTCAAAAAGAAAAAAATTCGAAATCAAAGAAATAGAAACTTCTAATAATAAAATTTCTAATCTAATAATAATAGAAAATATAATAAGAATTAATAGAATTCTAATATAAATCACTCGAATTTTCAATAAAAATTCTATATAGTTATAGTTATATTATAATATATAAGAATATTCTTATGATATTAATTAATCATTTTTAATGGAATAGAATTCTATTCTTCATTCTATTAATATTAATTATTAATAGTTAAGATTCCGGTAGTTTCCCGAATTCCTATGCACTATTTCTGTTATGTGAGCCCGCTTAGCTCAGAGGTTAGAGCATCGCATTTGTAATGCGATGGTCATCGGTTCGATTCCGATAGTCGGCTTTTCTCTATTTGTCCGATTTTTTCCATGATTGATAATGTCTCCTTGAGATCAAGGAATATTGAAAAGACTCCTCCCTTTTTTCTTTTACAAATGTCGGGTCACCGATCTATTATGTCGTGGGAACTTACAACTATGAATAAAAAACTGATTGGAGCAGTGAAATCTCTACAGAACAAATCAAGAAAAGGATACTTAACTTCCTATATATACAAAATAATCCGGATATTGATACAATTCATCATTCTTCTTTGTAGTACTTCAGTAGATTTATCTTCGTTTATCGTTTAGTTCAGTCTGACTGTAGGTTTATTCTGTAAAATGAAATTTTAATAAAATAAAAAAAAAAGGAGTCTTTATGTCTCGTTACCGAGGGCCTCGTTTCAAAAAAATACGCCGTCTGGGGGCTTTACCGGGACTAACTAGTAAAAGACCTAGACCCGGAAGTGATCTTAGAAACCAATCGCGTTCCGGGAAAAGATCTCAATATCGTATTCGTCTAGAGGAAAAACAAAAATTGCGTTTTCATTATGGTCTGACAGAGCGACAATTACTTAGATATGTTCGTATCGCTGGAAAAGCCAAAGGGTCAACAGGTCAGGTTTTACTACAACTACTTGAGATGCGTTTGGATAACATCCTTTTTCGATTGGGTATGGCTTCGACCATTCCTGGAGCCAGGCAATTAGTTAACCATAGACATATTTTAGTTAATGGTCGTATAGTAGATATCCCAAGTTATCGCTGCAAACCCCGAGATATTATTACTACGAGAGGTGAACAAAGATCCAGAGCTCTGATTCAAAATTATATTGATTCATCCCCCCACGAGGAATTGGCAAAACATTTGACTTTTCACTCATCCCAATATAAAGGATTAGTAAATCAAATAATAGATAGTAAATGGATCGGTTTGAAAATCAATGAGTTGCTAGTCGTAGAATATTATTCTCGTCAGACTTGAACCTAACTAAAATAACAAAGCTTCGGACAACTTTGCCCCCCCTTTTTCGCCAAAGTTAAGAAGGGGTTTGATCCGGATTTTTATCCCACTCACGTATCACAAATGGATCAGCAGTGAGATTTTCATTCTTTTCCACTCTTTCCGGTATTTTCCGTACCACAGTAATTAGGAAGAATCTCTATCAAATAAAGGTCTTACTGTTGGAATAATGGTATCAATTGTTATTTGATACATTGCGGTTGGTAACGTTGGTGAATTAGGTGAAGGTACGGAAAGAGAGGGATTCGAACCCTCGGTAAACAAAAGTCTACATAGCAGTTCCAATGCTACGCCTTGAACCACTCGGCCATCTCTCCTACATAATCTTATGATTATGACCCAGAAACCGAGTGAATAGCGAGTCATTCATATTATTGCAATACAGGTCGATTAAATTCTAAATAGAAAACTTTTCGTCAAAGAAAGATCTTCCGGAGGCTCGAGGGATAAAAAAACTTCTCGAGTTCTCAGAATCCGTAGGAAAAATCCCTTGATTTCTCAACTTATATAAAATAGTAATAATTGGTATACTACTCAATTTGAATGAAATCCAATCGGATTCAAATATTTCCTATCTATCCCTGTCCAAAAGGGACAATTTGAGTGGAAGGTCCACATCCTTTTTTTTTAGAATTAGTATTAGTCTGTTTGTTTTTATGTGATTTCGTACTGTACAATTCCTTTGTTTGTGGGATCATTTTCCCTCGAGGGGTAATGAGAAGAATTATCGAATGGATTGTTAACTATGCCTAGATCTCGGATAAATGGAAATTTTATTGATAAGACCTCTTCAATTGTAGCCAATATCTTATTACGAATAATTCCGACAACTTCAGGAGAAAAGGAGGCATTTACCTATTACAGAGATGGTGCGATTTGATTCTTTGTTTTTTTTTTTTTTATTTATTTACCGCCCCCAGTCTTACGAGAAAGAGACATGATTCGGGATACAAAGAAAAAAGATTCTTGAAATAAACCCACGCTTGATGAAGGTGAAGTTAGTTTGGAGATAGAACAATTCCTTCTGTCGTGTATCCCCGATTGATGCAGCCTCAGATGTTTCAATTGTCGATTCTAGTATTGAGCGAAAGGTTAACCTATAGGTTCTGTATTGCAGGTCAATACTACTTCACTAGTACCAATAGGCCGCATAGGGGAAGAAGCACTACACCTAGGAATCAACAACACGAAAACTTTGTTATAAATTACTCCTTTTCCTTATCGGGATCGGGACTAACAAGAATGGTTGGGACAACAAACATCCATCTCGTTCGTACTTTGGATACCCGTATAACCATCGAAGATCGTTGAAGTGACTAATTCCTGGAAATAGAGGGCGTTGAGGACAAAGAAATTGTTGGAGTTACCATTTCTATCTAGCACCAACACGCTTGGTGTTAAGAAAAGACAGACCTCTTGCAGGAAGGCTGGCTAGAGATTTCTTGTAAAAACACCAGCCCCTGTCAGTTCATAATAAGAATATTTCAATCTTTTTTGATTCCATGGATTATTTCCCTTATTACTATGCACAGAAGGGAGGAGCCGTATGAGATGAAAATCTCACGTACGGTTCTGGAACGGAGATTCTTTGAATAGAATGAACGACCGTAACGGATGTCGGCTCAATCCGAAGGAAATTATGCGGAAGCTTTACAAAATTATTATGAAGCTACGCGACCAGAAATTGATCCCTATGATCGAAGTTATATACTCTATAACATAGGCCTTATCCACACAAGCAACGGAGAACATACGAAGGCTTTGGAATATTATTTCCGGGCACTCGAACGAAACCCATTCTTACCACAAGCTTTTAATAATATGGCTGTGATCTGTCATTACGTGCGACTATCTCCACTATAGAAAGAAGGAAAGAAAGATCCAATTTTCTAGTAAATACTAGAAACAAAATAGGCTTTCTACATATGCATCGTCCAAAGCAACGATTTTTATCAGCTGTAGCAAAGAAAGAGACTTCATACGAGCCGAAATATGAAGAAATAGGTACGGCCTATATACTAGATTCTATGGATAAAGGATTTAATTGATAGAGGAAGCACCGTAAGGATCAATTAGCGAGGTTTGGGAGCCGATACAATAAGAACTGCTTACTTATGTCATGATATGAGATAAAAGTTAGGAATCAACTTATGTAATAGAGTCGATCTACTAAGGTATTGAGCAGCGGTGTAGCATCAGATCCCAAAGATAGTAAGTCCTTTCTTTCTTCTGGAGGAAAGTCCTTTTCAAAGATTCTATATGAATTTCTATATGAAACCGAGATAGTTACCTTTCAGAAAATTCTAACGATAGGGGTAGATACCTATGTTCTTCTGAAGGTGGGAGAAAAGAGAAAACTGATTATTGATCAAAATTAGAGTTTGAAACTCATGTAATTAACCCCTTTTGGTTAACCCGAGAAAAAAAAAATGGGATAGATTTACGAGAAATCTCATTCAGTTAGATATGGTAGATTAAGATGGGACACCAAAAGAATTGACTGCTGAGCCGTATGAGGTAGGAAACTCTCAAGTACGGTTCTAAGGGAAGGAATTGACCCACCTATTCCGACCGGGGAGAACAGGCCATTCGACAAGGAGATTCTGAAATTGCGGAGGCTTGGTCCGATCAAGCTGCTGAATATTGGAAACAAGCTATAGCGCTTACTCCAGGTAATTATATTGAAGCACATAATTGGTTGAAGATCACAAGGCGGTTCGAATAAGAACACTCTCTTTTTTAATTCATTATAATATTGGATCCATCAATCAAATAAAATGGATCGTTCCTCTGGAAAGAGCCAATCAAGGAATTTCATTATATCCCTTCTAACATCGTTCTATCTCATCTGGTACCTCATAGGGATAAACGATACGGATACAGTACAGAATATGTTCCTTTCTGCTATGCT